TTAAAAATCCCCTAAATTTATAACATTATATTTATCAATATAAAATAATCGCAATAAAAAGTATTATTAAATAATCTCATAATTAAAAAATATACCCAACTAAATATCTTCTTTTTATATACTACTTCAACTATTTTACTGCTAGTGCAGTAAAAATCCTCATTAAGATTTTTATTATTTATTAAAAAAAATTTTTTAATAAATATAAGACTAATTTTTCTTTAAATAAAGTTAATTTTACCCTAAAAGTTAATTTTACCCTAAAAATTAATTTTATATTAACTATTTAAACTTTTTAAACCCTTTTATTATTAGCTATTTTTTAAATAACATTTAATTTTACCCTCAAACTTAAATAATTTTTATAATTTTAATAATAAATTTACCTTACAAATCAATTCAATATGATAATATATACATTTCTTAATATAAAATTAATTTTTTAATTTATTTTCATTTTATATTTCATAAATTTTCAAACTTCTTTATTATTAACTATTTTTTAAATAACATTCAATTTTACCCCCAAGCTTAAATAATTTTTATAATTTTAATAATAAATTTACCTTATAAATCAATTCAATATGATAATATATACATTTCTTAATATAAAATTAATTTTTTAATTTATCTTTATTTAATAATTCATAAATTTTTTTTTTTTTTTTCATTAAAAATTTCTCTCTATATAAATGATTTATGTTCTAATATATTTATATATTATTTATATATTTATAAAGATTTATATATATATATCTTAATTTATAAATCATTTATATATTTATATATTATTATATATTTATATATCTATAAGATCTTATATATATATAAATATTAATAATTTAATAATAAATAAATAAATTATTATTTAAATAAATAATTAATGTATTATATATATATAAGAATTTTATATATCTATAACAATTAATAATATATTTCTAACTCTCTCTATATTGCCCTTAATGTTCTCTATTATAAGTATGTATATTCATTAAATCTGGTTATTCATATTAAAAGACCCTTTTTCTACATAATTATTAAATTTTAATTAATATATAAGTATTTACTAGATATATATCTATTAAATGTTTAATAAATGAAAAAAATTTCACTTTTTGGAGGGGTCCAAAATTAGCCTCCTCGGGGATTGTCTTAAAACGGCATTTTTTGACCCCCCAAATTTCAAAAAATTTTTGCAAAAAATGTGCAAAAAATGACCCATTTTAAAAAAAATTTTCTCACTCGGTCAAAAGTATTTAGAATTTTTTTTAGTAATGGCCCTTCCGAGTAGCGATTTTTTGAGACCCAATGTTTTCAAAAAGTAGGCTTTTAAAAAATTTTTTTATGTTATATTTTTAATTCACACTAAATAAAGAAAGAAAACAATAGGATGCCTGACAAAAGGATTATTTTGATAGAATAAAACATGTAGATTTTCTACTCCTATTAGCCAACCAAACTCATATTATTTTCCTAAATCTTAAATTTCTAAATTTCAAAATTACTCATTGTTTTTATTAAAAATACTTTATGTTTTTACATTTTTCAAATACAGAAAAATAGATTTTATTAGACAAACTTCTTAAATTTCATATCATTTACTCATTGTTTTTATTAAAAATACTTTATGTTTTTACATTTTTCAAATACAGAAAAATAGATTTTATTAGACAAACTTCTTAAATTTCATATCATTTACTCATTGTTTTTATTAAAAATACTTTATGTTTTTACATTTTTCAAATACAGAAAAATAGATTTTATTAGACAAACTTCTTAAATTTCATATCATTTACTCATTGTTTTTATTAAAAATACTTTATATTTTTACATTTTTCAAATACAGAAAAATAGATTTTATTAGACAAACTTCTTAAATTTCATATCATTTACTCATTGTTTTTATTAAAAATACTTTATGTTTTTACATTTTTCAAATACAGAAAAATAGATTTTATTAGACAAACTTCTTAAATTTCATATCATTTACTCATTGTTTTTATTAAAAATACTTTATGTTTTTACATTTTTCAAATACAGAAAAATAGATTTTATTAGACAAACTTCTTAAATTTCATATCATTTACTCATTGTTTTTACCATTTAATTTGAATATTCTCGTAAATTTTTCATATTAAGTTTTATGGATCCAGTAAAACTTATATGAAATGTTGAAATTTGATAACAATTTTTAGGGTAAAATTAACTTCTTTTTCCCTACTAAACTGTATAAAAAATTTCATATCATTTACTCATTGTTTTTACCATTTAATTTGAATATTCTCGTAAATTTTTCATATTAAGTTTTATGGATCCAGTAAAACTTATATGAAATGTTGAAATTTGATAACAATTTTTAGGGTAAAATTAACTTTATTTTCCCTACTAAACTGTATAAAAAATTTCATATCATTTACTCATTGTTTTTACCATTTAATTTGAATATTCTCGTAAATTTTTCATATTAAGTTTTATGGATCCAGTAAAACTTATATGAAATGTTGAAATTTGATAACAATTTTTAGGGTAAAATTAATTTTATTTTCCCTACTAAACTGTATAAAAAATTTCATATCATTTACTCATTGTTTTTACCATTTAATTTGAATATTCTCGTAAATTTTTCATATTAAGTTTTATGGATCCAGTAAAACTTATATGAAATGTTGAATTAGTTAATAATTTTTAGTACAAAACCAAATTAAAGAAAATGCTATATAACAAATCAATACACTTAATAGTTTTATCTATTTCCTAAAGTATCAAAAACTTTTATACATTATATACTAAAGTGTAAAAGATAAGCTAACTAAGCTAATGGGTTCATACCCCATCTATAAAGGTCCCAATCCTTTTCTTTTTAATTCTTAAATTTTATAAATTATTATTTTTTAATATCCTATTAATTAGAACTATAATCGTTATTTCTTCTTTTTCATGATTAACAACTTGAATAGGCCTTGAAATTAATCTAATAGCAATAATTCCTTTAATAAAACAATTTAAAAACAAATTTTCTGCTGAAGCATCCATAAAATATTTTATTATTCAAGCTATAGCATCAATATTATTTCTTTTTTCTATCATTATTTTCACTAATACTGATAAAATTCATTCAGAAATATCCACTTTTTCTTCAATTTTTATTAATTCTGCTCTTTTAATAAAAATTGGAGCAGCACCATTTCATTTTTGACTCCCAGAAGTTGTTAAAGGACTAAATTGAGAAATAATTTATATTATTTTAACTTGACAAAAAATTGCCCCTAGAATTCTAATTTTTTATACTACTAAAATTCCTATATTTTTAAGAATTATTATTATTCTATCATCATTAATTAGAGGAGTTCAAGGTTTAAATCAAACCTGTCTTCGTAAAATTATAGCTTATTCCTCTATTAATCATATTAGTTGAATAATTTCTACAATTTTAAACTCTATTACACTTTGAATCTATTATTTCTCTATCTATTCTATTATTAGACTAAATATAATTATAATTTTCAATTACTATAAAATTTATGAAATTAATCAATTAAATAAAATTTTTTCTTTTAATAAAAAGATAAAATTTTTCTTTATATTAAATTTTCTTTCATTAGGAGGATTACCCCCCTTTCTAGGATTTTATCCCAAATGAATAACAATCTTTCAATTAACATCAAATTACTATTATACTTTAACTTTTTTTTTAATTATTTTTACCTTAATTACCTTATTTCTATACCTACGAATTTCTTTCTCTTCTTTTTCACTTTCTAATAAAGAATCTTTAATCAAAATCTCAAATAAAATCTCTTATTATCATTTTTTTATTAATTTCTTATCCCTTATTAGATTACTAATTTGTTTAATCTTAGCCAATTTATATTAAAGAATTTAAGTTAATCAAACTATTGACCTTCAAAGTCAAAATTAGATAAATTTATCTAATTCTTAAATCATGAAAATATTTCTTTTTCCTTTAAATTTGCAATTTAATGTTCTATATAAACTACATAATTTAGTAAGAGAAAATTATTTCGTTAATAAATTTACAATTTATTGCCTATACCTCAGCCATCTTACCGAATAAATGACTTTACTCTACTAATCACAAAGATATTGGAACATTATATTTTATTTTTGGAAGATGGTCAGGCATAGTAGGAACTTCCTTAAGAATACTTATTCGAACAGAATTAGGAAATCCTGGAAGTCTCATTGGAAATGATCAAATTTATAATTCCATCGTCACAGCACATGCTTTTATTATAATTTTTTTCATAGTTATACCTATTATAATTGGAGGATTTGGTAACTGATTAGTTCCTTTAATATTAGGGGCTCCTGATATAGCATTCCCACGTCTTAACAATATAAGATTTTGACTTCTTCCTCCATCATTAACCTTACTTTTAATAAGAAGAATTATTGATAAAGGGGCCGGTACTGGATGAACTGTATACCCACCTTTATCTGCCAACATTGCTCATGAAGGAGCTGCCATTGACTTAGCTATTTTTAGACTTCACTTAGCCGGAATTTCTTCTATTTTAGGAGCAATAAATTTTATTTCTACAATTATTAACATACATCCTACAGGAATAAAACTAGATCAATTTCCACTATTTGTATGAGCAGTTAAAATTACAGCTATCTTACTTCTTCTTTCTTTACCAGTACTAGCAGGAGCTATTACTATATTATTAACTGATCGAAATATTAATACATCTTTTTTTGACCCAGCAGGAGGAGGAGACCCAATTCTGTACCAACATTTATTTTGATTTTTTGGTCATCCAGAAGTCTACATTTTAATTTTACCAGGATTTGGAATAATTTCCCATATTATTAGACAAGAAAGAGGAAAAAAAGAAGCTTTTGGAGTTCTAGGTATAATTTATGCAATAATAGCCATTGGATTACTAGGATTTGTAGTATGAGCTCATCATATATTCACAGTAGGAATAGATGTAGATACACGAGCCTATTTCACTTCAGCTACAATAATTATTGCAGTTCCTACTGGAATTAAAATCTTTAGTTGATTAGCTACTTACCATGGTACAAAAATTAAATTTAATCCAGCAACATTATGATCTCTTGGTTTTATCTTTCTTTTTACAATAGGAGGTTTAACAGGAGTTATTTTAGCTAATTCATCTATTGATATTATCCTACATGATACTTACTATGTAGTTGCCCATTTTCACTATGTTCTATCAATAGGAGCCGTATTTGCAATTTTAGCTGGAATTATTCAATGATTCCCTCTTTTTACAGGATTAACTTTAAACTCTAAATATCTAAAAATTCAATTTATTACTATATTTATTGGAGTAAATACAACATTTTTTCCCCAACATTTTTTAGGTTTAAGAGGAATACCCCGACGATACTCAGATTATCCTGATGCTTACTACATATGAAACATAATTTCATCTATTGGAAGAATTATTTCATTATCTAGAATTTTCTATTTTATTTTTATTATCTTAGAAGCCTTCCTAGTAAAACGAATAAATCTTTCCGCTTTCAACTTATCAACTTCAATTGAATGATTCCAATATTTTCCCCCAACTGATCACAGTTATGACGAAATTCCAATTGTAACTAATTTCTAATATGGCAGATAAGTGCATTGGATTTAAGCTCCAAATATAAAGTTTATACTTTTTTTAGAAATTGCAACATGAAAAACTCTTTTACTTCAAGATAGAGCATCACCATTAATAGAACAACTAATATTTTTTCACGATCATACACTCACTATTTTAATCGTTATTACAATTCTAGTAAGACAAATTCTTTTATCCTTATTATTCAATAAATTTACTCATCGTTTTTTATTAGAAGGACAAATAATTGAAATAATTTGAACTATTCTTCCAGCTATCATTTTAATTCTTATTGCTCTCCCATCTTTACGATTATTATATATTATAGACGAAATTTATAATCCAATAACAACAGTCAAAGCCATTGGACATCAATGATACTGATCTTATGAATATTCAGATTATAAAAATATCGAATTTGACTCTTATATAATTCCTACAAATGAATTAAAATCATTTAATTTTCGTCTTTTAGACGTAAATAATCGAATAGTAATCCCATTTAACTCTCAAATTCGAATTATTGTTACTTCCACTGATGTAATTCATTCATGAACAGTCCCTTCTTTAGGAGTTAAAATTGATGGAACTCCTGGACGATTAAATCAATCAAATTTCAATATTAATCGAACAGGGTTATTTTTTGGTCAATGTTCAGAAATTTGTGGAGCAAATCACAGATTTATACCTATTGTTATTGAAAGAATCTCACCATCATTTTTTTTAAACTGAATAATTAATTTAAATTCATTAGATGGCTGAAAGCAAGCACTGGTCTCTTAAACCAATTTATAGTAGATTAGCTCCTACTTCTAATGAAAAATTTAGTTAAACTATAACGTTAGCTTGTCAAGCTAAAATTATTACATAAAATAATAATTTTTAATTCCTCAAATAGCACCAATAAATTGAATTTTATTATATATTTATTTTTTCCTAATTTTAATTTTAATTACAATTTTTAATTATTATATATTTTTATACAAACCAAAATTTAAAATAATTAAAATTTCCCATAATCTCATAAATTGAAAATGATAGCAAATCTTTTTTCTTCCTTTGACCCAGTAACTTCTTCTTCAATATCATTAAATTGAATAAGTTCTTTAATTTTATTCTTAATTATCCCGTCAACATATTGATTAATTCCTTCACGAATAACTCTATTTTGAATCTTAATATTAAATATTCTTCATAAAGAATTTAAAATTTTAATTAAAACTCCTAATCTAAAAGGAAGAACTCTTTTTTTTGTCAGATTATTTACATTTATTCTAATAAATAATTTATTAGGCCTTTTTCCTTATATTTTTACATCTTCTAGCCATATATGTTTTACTCTATCCTTAAGTCTTCCTTTATGAATAAGATTTATAATTTTTGGCTGACTAAAAAACACAACTCATATATTAGCTCATCTAGTCCCTCAAGGAGCTCCTAATCTACTTCTTCCATTTTTAGTAATTATTGAAACTATTAGTAATATTATTCGTCCTGGAACTTTAGCTATTCGTCTAACAGCTAATATAATTGCTGGACATTTACTTGTCACCCTTTTAGGTAATTCAGGGTCTATTCTTTCACTATACACATTAAATATTTTAATTTTCATTCAAATTCTTTTATTAATTCTTGAATCTGCTGTTGCAATTATTCAATCATATGTATTTTCTATTTTAACTACCTTATATTCTAGAGAAGTATAAATGAAAAAAAAAAATCATCCCTTTCATTTGGTAGATAAAAGACCTTGACCTATTCTTRCTTCCTTCAGTATATTTTCATTTATATTAGGACTAATTAAATGATTCTATCTTCACAATTCAAATTTATTAATCTTTAGAACTTTTTCTACTATTTTTATTTCATTACAATGATGACGAGATATTATTCGAGAAAGAACTTTTCAAGGTCATCATTCTTCAAAAGTAACGATAGGATTACGATGAGGAATGATACTTTTTATTACCTCTGAAGTTTTCTTTTTCTTAGCATTTTTTTGAGCATTTTTTCACTCTAGTTTATCTCCTAGAGTTGAATTAGGTATAAATTGACCTCCAAAAGGAATTAAACCTTTTAATCCTTTAGAAATCCCTCTTCTTAATACTCTAATTTTACTATCTTCAGGATTTACCATTACATGATCTCATCATTCTCTTATAGAAAATAATTATATTCAATCTTTACAAAGACTTTTTATTACTGTGCTTTTAGGATTTTATTTTACAACTCTTCAAATTTTTGAATACAAAGAAGCTCCATTCTCTATTTCTGATAGAATTTATGGATCTACTTTTTTTATAACTACAGGCCTCCATGGACTCCATGTAATTATTGGATCTATTTTTTTATTTATTTGTCTAATTCGCATATATTTTAACCACTTCTCCTCCAACCATCATTTTGGATTTGAAGCAGCTGCTTGATATTGACACTTTGTTGATGTAATTTGATTATTCTTATATATTTCTATATACTGATGAAGAAGATAAAATAATTCAAATAAATTACTTATATAATATAAATTATTATTTTTAACTTCCAATTAAAAAATCTAGAATTTCTAGTATAAGTAATCAAAATAATTTTTTATCAAAGAATCATTATTTTAATAATTATAATTATTTTAACTATTATTTTAAATATTACATCAAAAAAAACTTTTTATGATCGTGAAAAAAATAGTCCCTTTGAATGTGGATTTGATCCCAAAAATTCTGCTCGTCTTCCTTTTTCTTCCCAATTTTTTTTAATTGCTGTAATTTTCGTTATCTTCGACGTAGAACTATCCCTTCTTCTCCCTAGAATTCTAATTACAAAAACTTCAAATATTATAAATTTTTCCTTAATCTTTAATGTTTTTATTATAATCTTATTATTTGGTCTTTATCATGAACAAAATCAAGGTTCTTTAAATTGAGTAAAATAATAGGATAATAGTTTAAAAAAAACATTTAATTTGCAATTAAAAAATATATATATATAATTATTTATCTTAAAATAAGAAGCAAAAAATTTGCATTTAGTTTCGACCTAAAAATTTGATATTAAATATCCTTATTTTTAATTGAAACCAAAAAGAGGTATATCACTGTTAATGATAAAATTGAGTTTTCTCCAATTAAAGAATCAAGAAAATCAAGAAAAAGCTTCTAACTTTACTCTTAAGCGGAGAATAACCGTTTTTGATTCTTATTTATATAGTTTAAAAAAAACATTACATTTTCACTGTAAAATTAGATAAAATCTTATAAATTTCTTAAAAATATTTTTATTACCTTAGTATCTTCAATACTATGCTCTAAATTTAAGCTATTTAAGAAAAAAAATAATAAAATTAGAAAAAAAAAAAAGAAAAAAAAAATTCCTATAAAAATTTTTAAATGATTGTAAGAAAAACTTTGAAATAATTGAGAAGCAAGTTTTATTAAAAAAAATAAGTTTTTTCTTCCATAATATTCTATTCATCCATAATCTATTTTAGTTAAATAAATTTTTCCTAATGTTAAAAAATAAGGTCTAATTCCTAAAGTAGATAAAATTGGTATATTTCATATATTGGAAAAAAATATAGAATAATGATAAGATTTTAATGATTTATTCTCATAATAAAACTTTATCTGAGAAAATTCATAACCTATTAAAATTCCTATAAAAATTATCAACAAAGTTATAATTTTTATATAAAAAGGCATAATAATAAAATACGGAGTTGGAAATATCAATCACACTAAAATTCTCCCCTTAAAAATAACTAAAAAAACTAAAATTATTATTCTTTTTAATATTTGAGTTTTTTCTTCCTTTAAAAAATTTAAAACTAATATATTAAAATCTCCTAATAATACATAATATGATAAACGTATTGAATAAGATACTGTCAATCCTACAGAAATAAAAAATATAATATAAATTGTAAGGTTCATAAATTGTATTGATAAAATTTCGGCAATTAAATCTTTTGAATAAAACCCAGATAAAAAAGGTAAACCACATAAAGCTAAATTTCTAATATTAAAACAAGAACAAGTTACAGGCAAATAAGAAACCAATCTTCCTATAAATCGAATATCTTGACAATTTATAATATTATGAATAATAAACCCAGCACATATAAAAAGTAAAGCTTTAAATAAAGCATGAATTAATAAATGAAAAAAAGCTAATATTTTATCTCCTAATCTAAAAATTACTAATATTATTCCTAATTGTCTTAAAGTTGATAAAGCAATAATTTTTTTTAGATCAAATTCAAAATTTGCCCCTAAACCTGCTATAAATATAGTTAAAAGAGAAATATATAAAATAAATTTTATAAAATTTTCTCTAAATAAATCTCTAAATCGAAATAAAAGATAAACACCAGCTGTAACTAAAGTTGAAGAATGAACTAAAGATGAAACTGGTGTAGGAGCTGCTATTGCTGCCGGAAGTCAAGAAGAAAATGGAATCTGAGCTCTTTTAGTAAAAGAAGCTAAAATAATAAATCTTGCCACTCAAATCATTCTTCTATTTTTATTAAAAAAATCAATATAATTTAAAAAAGTTCATCCTCCTATATCCAATATTCAAACAATACTTATTAAAATAGCAGCATCACCAATTCGATTTGAAAGTGCAGTTAATATACCTGCATTATAAGATTTTACATTTTGAAAATAAATTACTAAAATATAAGATACTAATCCTAATCCATCTCATCCTAAAAGAATAGAAATCAAATTAGGTCTCATAATCACTAATATTATAGAAAATACAAATATAACTATCAAATAAATAAATCGTTTTAATTTTTTATCACCTATTATATACTCTTCTCTATAATTTATAATTAATGAAGAAATAAAAAACACAAATCTTATAAATATAAGAGATATTCAATCAAAATATACAATTATTTCAATAGAAATTGAATTTAAAGTTAAAATATTTAACTCTAAATATAAAGTTAAATCTAAATTTAATAAATATAAACTTAAAAAATATAAACATAAGGAATAAAGTATAAATATTTTATAATATAAAATGCAAATTGAAATTATCTAAAATAACTAATAATTATTTCTTTAATTCCACAAATTAAAATTTTTTATAAACTATTTAGATAAATTCATATAATTATAAAATCACTCTTTAAAATCAATAAATTTAAAGGAACCCAATGTAAAAATATCAATAAATATTCTCGTAAATTAATTTGAGAAAATGAATATAAACCAGAATAAAATTTTCCATGTTGAGTATAAGAATATAAAAATAATGAATAAGCCGCTCTATAAAAACATATAAAAAATAATAAAAATAAAAGATATTTTCTATATAAAAATAAAGAATTAATAAGTAAAATCTCTCTTAACAAATTTAATGAAGGAGGAGCTGCTATATTTGAAGAACATAATAAAAATCATCATAGAGATAAATTTGGAAAAAAATTTATAAGACCCTTATTTAAATAAATTCTACGACTATGAATTCGCTCATAAGATAAATTAGCCAAACAAAATAATCCTGATGAACATAAACCATGAGCTATTATTAAACCTAAAGCTCCTCATATTCCTCATAAATTTATAGTTAAAATCCCTGATAAAACTAACCTTATATGAGAAACTGAAGAATAAGCAATTAATAGTTTTATATCTCTCTGACGAAGACACATCAAAGAAACAATAGAACCCCCAAATAAAGAAATTACAATAAAAATAAAATTAACCTTTAATCCAATTTCAATAAATATTTTTATTACACGCATCAATCCATATCCCCCTAACTTTAATATAATCCCAGCTAAAATTATAGACCCAGAAATAGGAGCTTCTACATGAGCTTTTGGAAGTCATAAATGTACTGAATATATAGGAATTTTCACAAAAAAAACCATATTTGTACATATATACAAGAAAAATCTATTTAAATTTATAAAAAAATAAAATTCTAAAGTATTAAAAAAGTTTATAATATAAAATAATCCTAATATTATAGGCAAAGATACTAAAAGAGTATAAAATATTAAATAAACACCAGCTGAAATTCGTTCTGGTTGAACCCCCCATCCAATAATTAATAATAAAACAGGAATTAAACTAATCTCAAAAAATAAATAAAATAAAAATATATTCATAGCTCTAAAAGTAAAAATTAAACTAATCATTAAAAATAAAGTTAAAAATAAAAATAACTTTCAATAATAATTTATCTTAAATAATATTTCTCTCGCTAAAATTATTAAAGAACAAATTCAAAATCTTAACAAAATTAAACAAAAAGATAATAAATCTAACCCCATAAAATATGAAATTTTACAAAAAAATATAAAATTCCCTAATTTTAATATAAATTTAAATCTTATAAGCAACAAAAATCCTAAAAAAAGTCAATAATAACAACCAATAAAAAGTAAAAGTATCAAAAATATTAAACCTAACCTAAATTCTATCATAATCTATCAAAAAGAATTATTTGATCATTCCCATGCATACGAATTAATAAGACTAATATTGAAAGACCTAAAGCTCCTTCACAAACTCTCATAGTCAAATAAAAAATACAAATAAAATATTCAAAAAAATAATATGAAACCCATAATATTATTAAAAAATATAAACATAATACTATAGACTCTAATCTTAATAATATTAATAAAAAATGTTTATATTTAAAAACATAAATAAATATCCTAGAAAAAAAAAAAAAAAACAAAGTATAAAAATAAAAATATATTAACATTTGTTTTAATAATTTAAATTAAAAAAATATTGGTCTTGTAAACCAACAATAAGATTTATTCTTTTAAAACTTCAGGAAAAAAGATTACTCCTTATCTTTAATCTCCAAAATTAAAATTTTATATTAAACTATTTCCTGATATTTTTTTCTTAATTTTAAGGTTAAATTGAATATTCTCTTTCATTTTTATTTTTTTAAATCATCCTCTTTCTTTAGGTTGTGTTTTATTAATTCAAACAATTTTAATTTCATTATCCACAGGATTTTTATATTTTAACTTTTGATTTAGATATATCTTATTTCTAATTATAATTGGAGGAATATTAGTTATATTCATATATATAACAAGAATTGCTTCAAATGAAAAATTTAAAATACCTAAAATTTTACCTATTTGAATTATTTTAATAATTTTTATTTTACTATCATGAAAAAATAAAGATCCTTTTTATTCTAATATTTTTAACTACTCAATTATTAATCTATCTCAATCAACTATTTTATCAAATTTAACCTTAAATAAATTTTATAATTGACCTAATTCCTTAATTATAATATTTTTAATAATCTATTTACTTATCACTTTAATTGCTATTGTAAAAATTATTGGTAAAAATTTTGGAACATTACGACAAAAATAAATGATAAAAATTATCAAAAAAAACATTATTTATAAAATTATCTATTCATCCTTAGTAAATTTACCCACTCCAACAAATATTACTTCTATATGAAATTTTGGGAGATTATTAGGACTCTGTCTCTTAGTTCAAATTTTAACAGGATTTTTTCTAAGAATACATTACTGTCCCAGAATTTCTTTTGCATTCAACAGAATTACTCATATTTGTCGAAATGTAAATTATGGATGACTTTTACGAATTTTTCACGCTAATGGAGCTTCTTTTTTTTTTATTTGTTTATTCATTCATATTGGACGAGGTCTTTATTATGGATCATATTACCTAATAAAAACATGAATTTCAGGAGTAACTATTTATTTTATTACAATAGCTACTGCTTTTTTAGGATATGTTTTACCTTGAGGTCAAATATCCTTCTGAGGAGCCACAGTTATTACTAACTTAATTTCAGCTATTCCTTATTTAGGCACATTTCTTGTTCAATGAATTTGGGGAGGATTTGCAGTTGATAATGCCACATTAACTCGATTCTTCTCTTTTCATTTTGTTCTTCCATTTATTATCTCAGCCATAGTTATTATTCATCTTTTTCTCCTTCATGAAACAGGATCAAATAATCCTATTGGCGTATCAAGAAATCTTGATAAAGTTTCTTTCCACCCTTATTTCACATTTAAAGATCTAGTAGGATTTTTTATAATAATAGTAGTATTAACTATTCTTTCTCTTCAAAATCCTTATCTATTAGGTGACCCAGATAATTTTATACCAGCAAATCCCTTAGTTACTCCTATTCATATTCAACCTGAATGATACTTCTTATTTGCTTATGCTATTCTTCGAGCTATTCCTAATAAATTAGGAGGAGTACTAGCTTTAGTATTTTCTATCGCAATTCTATATTTTTCACCTTTTATTAACAAAAAAAAATACCAAAGTACTCAATTTTACCCAATAAATAAAATTTTATTTTGAACTTTAACTTCAACAATTTTATTATTAACTTGAATTGGAGCACGTCCTGTTGAAGTACCTTTTATTCTTATAGGTCAAATTCTTGCTTCATCTTATTTTCTTTATTTTATCATTAATCCTTTAATTTCAAAACTTTGAGATCTAATCATTTTTTTAAAATAAAGTTAATGAACTTGTATAAGTATTTACCTTGAAAGTAAAAAAAAGAGATATCTAATTCTCTATTAACTTTTTATGTACTAAAAAAAATTAACTAAAAAAAAAGAGTTCATAAAAATAAACCTATTCCAAAATAAAAACATAAAAAATTCAGAGATAATGGAAGATAAGATTTTCAAGCTAAATATATTAATTTGTCATACCGATAACGAGGTAAAGTCCCTCGAACTCAAACCCATAAAAAAGCTATAAAAATAACTTTAAAAAAAAAACTAAATGAAAATAAATTTGCTCCTAAAAAAATAATCCTACAAATAAAACTTATAAAAATAATTCTCGCATATTCTGCTAAAAAAATCATAGCAAATTCTCCTCTTCTATATTCTACATTAAATCCAGAGACTAATTCTGACTCTCCTTCAGCAAAATCAAAAGGTGAACGATTAGTTTCTGCCAATCTAATAACAAACCACACTATTCTCAAAGGTAAAAATAAAAATAAGAATCAAGTATTCTCTTGAAATTTTGTAAAATCTAAAAAATTAAAACTTTTCACTAATAATAAAAATCTTAATAAAATTAAAATTAGTCTTACTTCATACGAAATAGTTTGAGCAATTACTCGTAAACTTCCCAATATAGCATAATTTGAATTTGAAGATCACCCAGCTAATATAATTGTATAAACACTAAGACTAGAAATTCTTAAAAAAAATAAAATAGACAAAGTAAATCTAAAATTTATAGATCAAAAAGGTAAACTTATTCATAATAATAAAGCCAAAAATAAATTAAAAATAGGAGATAAAATATAAATTCTTAAATTAGATATAAGAGGATAAGATTGCTCTTTACAAAATAATTTAATAGCGTCTCTAAAAGGTTGTAATAAACCTATAAACCCCACCTTATTCGGTCCTTTACGAATATGGATATATCCTAAAACTTTACGTTCTATCAAAGTTAAAAAAGCAACACCTAACAAAACACAAATAATTAAAATTAATCTAGAAACTATAATTAAAATTTTATCTTTTAATAACAAGTATTATTTGTAAAAATATTTACATTAATAGATTCTAAATCTATTGCACTTTTCTGCCAAAATAACTAATATTATTCTAAACAAAAATTATTAATCAAATACTTGGTCCTTTCGTACTAAAATATTTTATTTTTATAGAGATAGAAACCAACCTGGCTTACGCCGGTTTAAACTCAGATCATGTAAAATTTTAAAGGTCGAACAGACCTAATAGGTTAGCTCCTACACCAACCCTTTATTTTAATCCAACATCGAGGTCGCAATCTTTTTTTTCGATTAGATCTCTAAAAAAAAATTACGCTGTTATCCCTAAGGTAATTTATTCTTCTAATCAAAAATTTTGGATCAACTACTCATAAATAAATGTTCCTTTACAAAAAAAGTTTTTTTAATTTTTCAATCACCCCAACTAAATATAAGTTTACATTTAAATACTAATCCTAAAAATAATAAATATAAACTTATATAAAACTCTATAGGGTCTTCTCGTCTTCTATACAAATTTAAGCTTTTTTACTTAAAAATAAAATTCTAACTAATTTAACTAGAGACAGTTATTTTCTCATCAAACCTTTCATTCCAGCTTTCAATTAAAAAACTAATGATTATGCTACCTTTGCACGGTCAAATTACCGCAGCCATTTAACTACTCATTGGGCAGGCTCGACCTTAAATTATAATCAAAAGGCCATGTTTTTAATAAACAGGTGAAAAATATTTTTGCCGAGTTCCTTTAATTAACCTAAAAAATTAATTTATTCCATAAATAATTTTATACTAATTTTATCATTATTTCTAAATTTTTTTAATTAAAATCTAAATTTAAATAAAAAATATAAATATTTGTATATAAATCTTTCTCTTATATTTAAACAGTTATAAAACACTCTTAAAGATAAAAACTTATAATCCTACTTATTAATTTATTTATTTTGTTCAATTTTATAAATTAATTTTTAAGCTCATCCCTAAAAATTTAAAATTATATTATTATAACAATTTCTATTAATCTTAATAATAAATATAAAAAAAATTAAATTTTTTTCTTTAAAAACTAGATATATCAAAAATCGTCTAGCATTTCACTTCTATAATCCTATTAATAATATTTATTTAACAATAAAAAATATAAAATCATAACTCTTTTTGATTCGAGAAAATTATAATTCATAAATTTTATTTAATAAACCCTGATACACAAGGTACAAAAAATAAAATTTTCTTTTTCTAAAATTAAAACTTTCTTTCACAATACTAATAAACTATCATAAATCTTATTTTTTCATAAAATACTAATAAAAATAAAAATTATTTTTTTTAAATTTTTCTTAATTAAAAAAATTAAATAATTATTTATTTTCAAACTATACTAAATACATAGCACCCTTTTTAATGTAAATAAAAAACTTCACAAGCTTTAGTTTGTCTTTCTAGATACACTTTCCAGTACATCTACTATGTTACGACTTATTTCACCTTGGGATGAAAGCGACGGGCGATATGTACATATCTTAGAGCTTAAATCATTCTATTAATTTTAATAAAATTACTTTCAAATCCACTTTCAAAAATTTTTTCAAAAATCTATCCATTTAAATAAATTTATTGTAACCCATCTCTTCTTATCTATCAGCTACATCTTGACCTGAATTCCTTTTTAAAAAAAAATCTTGAATATTCTAATTCTAAAAAAATATTCAATCTACGGCGATATATAAACTTAAAAAATAAGTAATTTAAAACGTGGATCATCAATTACAGGACAGGTTCCTCTGAATAGACTAAAATACCGCCAACTCTCTTAATTTTCAAGAACATAACTATTACTAATCTGGTCTTAACTATTTACTTTCTCTATAATAGGGTATCTAATCCTAGTTTAATATAAAATTTTCTCAGCCTCAATTATTCATATAAAATACTTTAAAAATTTAAAATTTCACTTAATAAATTTTTTTCTTATTTCACTTTCTTTTATTAACTGCTAACCAATAATTTATTATTGCATAATCTGTGTAACCGCAACTGCTGGCACAAATTTTGTTTATACTATAAAAATTACCTATTTATTATTTTCATAAATTTAATAATACTTTTTATTGCGATTATTTTATATCCTTTTATTCTATTTAAAAATAAATCTTTATCACACAAAAATTTACATATAATTCCATTTTTCATAATAAAAAAAAGCTAAAAATCTTT